GACGGAACGGTTTCTACTTCGAGAACAAACATAAAGAAATGGATCCCTAATTAGTACAAGTAGTCCAGGGAGAATCCTTGAGCAATATAAACGTCTCGGATTCATTAAAATCATTCAAAATCTATTTTCTTTCTTGACATAGAGATCTCATAAAATAGATAGATGGAATTAAATTGCGTCCAATAGGATTTGAACCTATACCAAAGATTTAGAAGACCTCTGTCCTATCCATTAGACAATGGGCGCTTTTCATTCCATATCCGGATTTTTGTCTTTCGTATTTTTCCTATCTCCTGTTCGGAAAAAAAAATTGGATTGTATGTGGGACATTTTGGCGAAGTTAAAGGTGTGTATTCACATCAACGATGCATCGACGAAAATTCATATGCAATGACTCGAATATGGGTGGAGCGGGTAGCGGGAATCGAACCCGCATCGTTAGCTTGGAAGGCTAGGGGTTATAGTCGACGTCGATTTCTCATTTTTATTTTAACGTCGCTAATTCAAAACCGAACATGAAACTTTAGTTTCATTCGGCTCCTTTATGGAAGATGGATAGGTTTCTAGATCTAAGCCGTAAACGAAAAAAAGAAAGAAATATGACCCATAACACCTATGTTGGCTTTTCCCTTTGAATGGGTCCAAAACAACTCGCTTTATAGATGATCCCTCTAGAGGAGGGGAATTCTAAAAAATCCTTCTAGTTACTTCGTTCTCTATTTCTACTTGCGAGAATCCTGAGGAAAAGAATTATGTTTCCACCGAGCTGAAAAAATATGTTGACTTTAGTAAACCAAAGTCATCATTTAATAGCTATTTCGCTTCAATCTTCCCTAGACAAACCAAAAATTGAAGATCTAGTTACGATTCGAAATACACTTTTTGATCTTCATCCATGGACCTTTTACTCATACTCATTCAATTGGAAGTCTTAATCCAACAAAAAAATTATGCTTCGCGACTCCATTAATCCAACTTTTCAATTTCTAATTGACCCTTGGATAGAAATCACGAGAATGTATATTCCTCTTCAAATCTGTCATTGAGAGGGAAAGGATTCACTCCTTTTCAGAAAGAAAGTTTTTGCTCGGAATATCAATCAACTGAAAGACCCCTTAACTACTTCAGCTATTAATAGAACGAATCACACTTTTACCACTAAACTATACCCGCTACAATGTGATTATTATCTATGAATAGGCCCTTTGTCGAACAAAAGAATCTCGCGTAATCAAGATAGGATCAGAACAGAATCACGAAATTCGCGTGTTGACGCGTTTCGCCGGGAGAGCTTGATGAGAGAGGAAAACAGGGCTTCTTTCCATTTTCAATAATAAAAAAGAAAAATTGTGTAAGAATCCGTAGCTGGCTATTATTTATATTTCCACTTTTCCATCCTCTCAATCTCAAGCAAAGACTTTTTTCTCAAAAAAAGGAAGAGTGTGAGTCTTCTCTTTTTTTGAAGACGGGCTTTTCCTTATTTATTTGATTCAAGTGCTAGATTTTCTGAATTCGGGCCAAGCAATTGGATCTAGTAAACAAGAAGAAAATCTTAGTATTTTTTTTTGGACTCAGGAGTTCAAATAAAGTTTGTTGCTAAAAGAAATAACTAAGTTTAAGTTTATAGTATAAATACGTTTCTTATATTAATTAAGTATGCTAAGTATAATGATAATGAGACTTTTTTTATTTTTTTACAAACCGAGAAAGGAACAAGAAAGACTAAATAATAAGAAATGACACTTCTATCATCTATCAGAGGAGTGGAAATACCCCGTTCTTTTCTATTCCGATTGTTGTTGCTTCAATAACAAGTTTTTTTTTCAAATCCAATAAATCATTGGATCTATGATTCGTTGGAATAAAACAAGCATGAAAGAAATGGCCTGGCCGGGTCATAGCCAGGCCGGGGGATCCAAAAATCGTTCAAACGAAAGAAAGGTTCTTTCCTTTTTTTCTCTGGGAAATATCCTCGGTATCGAAATGGAATTCGAAGTGAATTACTAATTAAATGAATCTCTATCTAAATTAGGATCTAATGAGTCTCTATAGTCCAGAATAAAAAAGAAAGACTTTTTTTTTTATTTAATGCATAATCATAGCAGGGTAATTCTCTTTTTTCAAGTGGGAGAGATGGCTGAGTGGACGAAAGCGGCGGATTGCTAATCTGCTGTACGACTTATTCGTACCGAGGGTTCGAATCCCTCTCTTTCCGTCTCCTCTGATGACTTGATATTTCCCTTTCAAAATAAAAAATCCGAACCATTTTCTCTGATTTTATCATAGTTCAATTCTGGAATAGAGAAAATCATAACATGTAAATCGAGCAAGGAAAATAAAAAACGCCTTTTTTTATTCCTCACGCCCAGGATTACGTCTTGGATCATTAGATAGGAATCCGAAGATGAAGAGAGAAACAAAGAATATCACTACTGTGTAAACGAAGAGTTTGAGAGTAAGCATTACAAAATCTCCAAGATCAATGATTTTTGGAAAATAAGGGGAATAGATTATCCATTTTTAGACCGCATATCTATTTTGTTTGACACGAAGAAATGAAGTGCTTTCTACAAAAGAAAGTCATTTTCAGAAATACATTTGTAATAAGATTCTTTTACCAAAATTATCTTTCATGCCCCATCTCTCTCTATATATATAATTGTGATTTCGGGGACCCTAATTAATACTAAATACTATCATAGGGTCCTTGGTCATTGGCAGTTGAGGAATAGGCGGTCCCAAAATTTCCATGTGTGAATCAAGGGTTCCTAATGTAAAACTTGTCGTCGCTTATCAATTCAATTATTCGAATCTTTTTTCTCCTAAAAAATGAGGAATGCTTGTAAGAAAGGAGTCAAAATATTATCGAAAACTTACAGCAGCTTGCCAAACAAGGGCTAAGAGCAAAAAGAGCACAGGTATGACTGGCATAACATCTACGATTGGATTCAAAAAAGCGTAAGCCTCGGGCAATTTAGCGAAAACAAAACTAATTGAATGAAGGGCAAAATTAAGACAGATACAGATCAAACTAAAGATATTCAGCATAACAAACATTTCCTTCTTGGAGATAATTGTATTTTGATTGCGTGATAGAAGGAAAAAAAAGTAAAGTAATAAAGTAATAAGGTACACGAAAAATCTTTATTTTTCTTTGAATCACCCAATCAAAAAGCCTTCGCATGCTCAAACGAGAGTAGAAGGAATCATACTTTCATACATTATCTTAATTGAATTATATGTAATGATCAATAAATTCTGTTAGATTCTACAACTACACGTGTTAACTCCTAGCGATAATCTAATCTATTTCATAGAGATTTGAACGGAAATTGACAAATACCCATATTGTTTCGTAGTATGAAAGATAAGCCTAAATGGGGCGTGGCCAAGTGGTAAGGCAGCGGGTTTTGGTCCCGATATGCGAGGGTTCGAATCCTTCCGTCCCAGGGCAGTCTGATTCGAAACTATTTGTTAAGAATCTGCTGCTTCTATTTTGAAAATTATTTCTATTTTTCAAAATAGACAGGTTAGGTTATGATCCTTAGAATTATCCAGCTAACGAAATACTGTATTACCCGGACATATCGAAAAAGAAAGTCTCACGTATAGATTGCTATGGACCTATTGAGCCAATGACTATTCATGATTCCGTATTGAATCAATTCCATACGAGTTTCAAACTAGGGGTGTGTTATGGTAAAACTTCGTTTAAAACGATGTGGTAGAAAGCAACGTGCGACTTGAAGGACATGATCATCTGTGGACTCTTACATCCACCATTTTCTATAGGAATAAAGATGCTCTTGACTCGACATAGTGTGGTCTGGTCCACGAGACCGACCCTTTTTTGCTGGGTTGTAAATAATACCTTATGGAGCTCGAGCAGAAAGTAAAGTATGTATTCATTTCTCAGGGACAAGGATCTAGGGTTAGTGTCAATCAATAAATGGGAACAACTTCGTAAGTATCTCTTCAATATCAAAATCGAAAACAGTCAAATTCAACAAAAGTTTCGAGGAAATTTTATTGGAATTGAAAAAACTATTTTGATTTCGATCATAACATAAGTGTATAACAAGGGAATCAACCGTTCGTATGATTCTTCGATACGATATAAAGAAATATCAAAAAGTACGTTGCTGCCATTTTGAAACGATTAAAGATCACCGAAGTAATGTCTAAACCCAATGATTCAAAGCAAAGATAGATAAAGGCTCCCAGAACAAGAAAACGTCATTTTTGAAGTGTCTCAATCATTGGAATCAAAAAGGATTCTAAACGAGACAAAGAAAATGCATTAGAGACCGCTCAATAATCAATAAATGAAATGACTACGTCTTACGTCTAAGGATTTTCCTTTTAGCTCTTTTAGAATTAGACAACTTGAGTTATGAGTACGGATGATTTTTCTTTTCTTTTTCGGGACGGAAGAAAAAATGAATCAAAGCATAGTAATGAATTTGAGAATTGTATAGATCGATTTGGAACTATCTAATTCAAATCATTCTTTCTCGAGCCGTACGAGGAGAAAGCCTCTCATACGTTTCTATGGGGGGGCATTGTTCATCTATATCTATCCCAATGAGCCATCTATCGAATCGTTGCAATTGATGTTCGATCCCGAAGAGAAGGACGAGATCTCGGGAAAGTGGGTTTTTACGATCCGCGAACGAATCAAACCTATTCAAATGTTCCCGTTATTCTATATTTCCTCGAAAGGGGTGCTCAACCCACAGGAATTCTACATGATATTTCAAAAAAAGGACTTTTTAAGGAACTTCAGGTTAATTAAATAAATTTATAATCAATGATTCAATGATAAAGGGGGTAGGGCTGGGTTGTCCTCTCGTCGTAACGAATCCGCAAAGAAGTTTCATTAGAGTTTTTCGACCTATTGGCTTAAGGGGACGGAGGCCCCTAGAAAACCATGAATAAACGAGTACTACTCATTTTGGCTAAAATGGAACATTGCCAAGGATTAAGGATTGGATTAGTTACCGTCTATTTTTTCGACCATTGTCTTAAGGGGACGGAGGCCCCTATAAAATCTAAGAATGAATAAACAATTCATTTTGGCTAAAATGGAACATTGCCAAAGATTGACGATTGGATTAGTTACCGTCTATTTTAAAGCAGTCAATAAAACTGTTGAATTTCTCGCAGGACCAGTTTCGTCTTGTCTTTCTTCGTTTCTGAACGCATCCGGGAAAGCTCTATGGAGATTCTTTTCTTGGTCTTGCTCTTGTGTCACAATTCTAGTGGCTTGCTCCATTGCGCGTGCATCTGCGAGTTCTCCGTATGCAATGGTTGAGCGGCCATTGACTGTTGCGACGCAAATCTATCATATAGACCAAGAGATGAAAACTAAATGTTGGTTGGTGGCTGAAAAACGCTTCCTTTTAAGGGAGGCGTTAAGCCGCGCAAACCAGCTGCAACTATTGTTGCGCACTACCCGAATCGGCTATGCTACTGATCAAGGAATCATTAACTATGCGGAAGGCAAACAGCTCGATGCCTACTATCGCAACGATATGTTGACGGTTACTCAGCTGATCGAGGAAAATGGGATCCTCATGAATGAACTTAAGAAGTTGAGGGCTGCGCGTCAACGTTTAACAGGTGGGCGTAACAACATTTCCTTTCCAAGCGGGCGAACTCAATTGACCTTACCCCCGGCGAGATTTGAGGACCCTTATGACACTACTGACAGTGACATAAGTATAGTAAAGTATCTTCAGGAACACCCCCATGTTCATAAAGGTAGGCGCATTACGGTCCTCACCGGTCAGGAAAATATGTCTCTAAACAAATTAGAGCCAGCCTGGAAAAGGCCTCCTGGACTCCTGTGATAGGTATCTGGGTGGGAAAAGTGGGCTTTTCGTTATCCAATTTCGCTAGCGAAAAACAAACCAATTTCCCCCCGTTGTTTCGAGTTTTTGAATAGAATGGGGACGGAGGCCCCTATAAAATCAACGCCAAGGATTAAGGATTGGATTCGTTACTGTCTCTTTTTCGACCATTTTAAGGCCTTAATAAATAAGGCCCTACTAAAACCATGAATAAACAAGTGCTATTATTTATTTTGGCTAAAATGGAACATTGCCAAAGATTGACGATTGAATTAGTTACCGTCTATTTTATATTGTATTTACCGTCTATTTTATATTGTATTAAGGGGACAGAGGCCCCTATAAAATCTAAGAATGAATAAACAATTCATTTTGGCTAAAATGGAACATTGCCAAAGATTGACGATTGGATTAGTTACCGTCTATTTTAAAGCAGTCAATAAAACTGTTGAATTTCTCGCAGGACCAGTTTCGTCTTGTCTTTCTTCGTTTCTGAACGCATCCGGGAAAGCTCTATGGAGATTCTTTTCTTGGTCTTGCTCTTGTGTCACAATTCTAGTGGCTTGCTCCATCGCGCGTGCATCTGCGAGTTCTCCGTATGCAATGGTTGAGCGGCCATTGACTGTTGCGACGCAAATCTATCATATAGACCAAGAGATGAAAACTAAATGTTGGTTGGTGGCTGAAAAACGCTTCCTTTTAAGGGAGGCGTTAAGCCGCGCAAACCAGCTGCAACTATTGTTGCGCACTACCCGAATCGGCTATGCTACTGATCAAGGAATCATTAACTATGCGGAAGGCAAACAGCTCGATGCCTACTATCGCAACGATATGTTGACGGTTACTCAGCTGATCGAGGAAAATGGGATCCTCATGAATGAACTTAAGAAGTTGAGGGCTGCGCGTCAACGTTTAACAGGTGGGCGTAACAACATTTCCTTTCCAAGCGGGCGAACTCAATTGACCTTACCCCCGGCGAGATTTGAGGACCCTTATGATACTACTGACAGTGACATAAGTATAGTAAAGTATCTTCAGGAACACCCCCATGTTCATAAAGGTAGGCGCATTACGGTCCTCACCGGTCAGGAAAATATGTCTCTAAACAAATTAGAGCCAGCCTGGAAAAGGCCTCCTGGACTCCTGTGATAGGTATCTGGGTGGGAAAAGTGGGCTTTCCGTTATCCAATTTCGCTAGCGAAAAACAAACCAATTTCCATCCGTTGTTTATCTAGAACCGCCCCTTCAGAAAATTCTCCAGAGAATTTTCTGAAGGGGCGGTTCCTTTGCGTCCTGGCTTTGGATAACTTCCTAAAGGAGGACCTTCAAGCAAAGCGTCCAGTCCTCGAAGAAATAAACCGAATCCGGATACTGGACTCTCAGAATTTTTCGGAACTAGAACCTTCAACTCCGCTGGATCTATTCCTCATGGGAGGCGTCAGCCATGGCGGAATGGGGGCTACTCTGAGGCAAGTCTCGGAGTAGAAGGTCTTAAATAGATACTTCTTCAAATCAAGAATAAAAAAAGGACCTTTTAAAAGCAACCGAGGTACAGTATGAAGAACTAGATTCCAAAGTCAATTAGGGGTCATGCCTCGCTACTTGCCTCCTTACTAGTGGTGAGTGGGTGTGAAACTTGTGATGTATGGAAATGCTTAAAGAGACTCGTTGGCTCGTATATGTCAGAGGATATCCGCCTCCTAAAATTAACAAAAGAGAGCATTCAGAGCTTAAAAGCAGATCTTGAGATCTTAGAAAAACCGCAGGAAAAAGAAATCGCAGAGAATGCGTTGCCTCAGAGGTATCATAGAACAGTGGAAAATACAGAAGAGAGATTTCGACTTCTTGAAATAAGAGTCAAGACGCAGCGGTTAAAACTAACCGAGGTACGGTACCAAGACTTAGCATACAAAGAAGTATGCCTCAATACTTTTATCCATCCCTCCGCGGAATGGGTCCAGACTTGTTGATATAGTAAAAAGCCTAGCGAAAAGCCTTTTTTTAGATTTCGTTGTGAGTTCCGTTTTGTTATTTGTTGATGTGGTCGTGCAATCTAATCTCTTTATTTATTTTTTCTTTTGTTTGCTTGCGCTCGTATCTACAGATCCTAATTACCTTATTCGGGTTGCTAACTCAACGGTAGAGTACTCGGCTTTTAAGTGCGACTAGAATCTTTTACACATTTGGATGAAGCAACGGATTCGTACATACCATTGGTAGAGTTTGTAAGACCACGACTGATCCTGAAAGGGGGTGAGTGGAAAAAGCAGCATGTCGTATCAATGTAAAACTCTGAGAATACTTGATCCTTAACGGATCGATATAAAATCAAGTTTTTTTAGTATTCTTGTACCGGGACAAACTAAATTCACGGTTGGGTCGATTGAATAAATGGATAGAGCCCTCTGGTTCCAATTATAGGGAAGCAAAAAGTAACGAGCTTCTGTTCTGAATTTGAATTATTACCCGATCTAATTAGATGTTAAAAATGGATTAGTGCCTGGTGCGGGAAAAGGTTCTCCCATAAGTGGATTATTTCCCCTTTTTTTTATGAATCCTAATTATTTTATTTCTACTTCCATTCGATTATCTATGGAGTGGAGATTCATGTGTATCAGAAACGGTATATTGATAAAGAGAAATTATTCCAAAGTCAAAAGAACGATCGGGTTGCAACAATAAAGGATTTCGAACCATCTCGGTAGTTTATAACGAACACAAACCGATTGGATGGAAAAAGAGAGGATCCATTGATTCGCTTATCTGTTCTCACCGAGGTATTTTCTTACTATATACCCTGTTTTGACTGTATCGTACTATGTATCATTTGCTAACCCAATAAAAGAAATCCTTTGCTTTTGTTTCAAAGCGAATTTCAAATGTTCAATCAAATGTTCAAATGGAGGAATTACAAGGAAATTTAGAAATGGGTAGATCTCAGCAACAAGACTTCCTCTATCCACTTCTTTTTCAGGAGTCTCTTTATGCACTTGCTCAGGATCATAGTTTAAAGGGATCCAGTCCTTACGAACCCGTGGAAAATTTAGGTTATGACAATAAATCCAGTTTACTGCTTGTGAAACGTTTAATTAGTCGAATGTATCAACAGAAGTGTTTGATTATTTCGGCTAATGCTTTGACCCCCAAAAAAATTTATTATCAAATGGTATCTGCAGGATTTGAAGTCATTTTGGAAATGAAATTCTCACTGCGATTAGTGTCTTCTCAAGAAGGGAAAGATCCACAAAAATATCAGAATTTACGATCAATTCATTCAACATTTTCCTTTTTCGAGGATAAATTATCCCATTTAAATAATGTGTCAGATATACTAATACCCTATCCCATTCATCTGGAAATCTTGGTTCAAAACCTCCGCTCTTGGATACAAGATGCTCCCTCTTTACATTTATTCCGACTCTTTCTCCACGAGTCTCGGCATTGGGGTACTCTGATTACTCAAAAGAAATCCATCTCTTTTTTTTCAAAAGAGAATCAAAGATTCTTCTTGTTCCTATATAATTATCATGTATATGAATGGGAATCCCTATTCATGTTTCTCCGTAAACAATCTTTGTTTTTACGATCAACATCTTTTGGAAACCTTCTTGAGCGAACACACTTCTATGGAAAAACGGAACATCCTCCAGGAGTATTTCGTAAGGAGTTCCAGAATATCCTATGGTTGTTCAAGTATCCTTTCATGCATTATGTCAGATATCAAGGAAAATCCATCCTGGCTTCAAGGGGAAGTTTTCTTCTGATGAAGAAATGGAGATATCACATTGTCATGTTATGGCAATGTTATTTTTACTTGTGGTCTCAAGCAGATAGAATTAATATAAACCAATTTTCCAATCATTCCTTCGAGTTTTTGAGTTATATTTCAAGTGTACGGCGAAATCCTTCAGTGGTAAGGACGCAACTGCTAGAAAATTCATTTCTAATGGAGATTCCTAGGAAGAAGTTTGATACCCTAGTCCCAATTATTCCAATGATTGGATCATTGGCTAAAGCAAAATTTTGTACTGTTTCGGGTCATCCCATTAGTAAGCCGAGTCGGGCCGATTTATCAGATTCTGATATTCTCAATCGATTTGGTCGGATATGCAGAAATATTTCTCATTATTATAGTGGATCCTCAACAA